ACTAAATATGGGACTGTAGAGGTCGATTCAATCGTCAAAAAAGAGGATTTGATTGAATATCGAGGAGCAAAAGAATTTAGTCCAAAATACCAAATGAAAGTAGATCGATTTTTTTTCATTCCCGAAGAAGTGCATGTCTTACCTGGATCTTCGTTGATAATGGTCCGGACCAATAGTATTATTGGAGTGGATACACCACTCACTTTAAATACAAGAAGCCGAGTAGGTGGATTGGTCCGAGTGGAGAGAAAAAAAAAAAGTATTGAACTAAAAATATTTTCTGGGGATATCCATTTTCCTGGAGAGACAGATAAGATATCCAGGCACAGCGGCATCTTGATACCCCCGGGAACGGGAAAAAAAAATTCTAAGGAATCCAAAAAATGGAAAAATGGGATCTATGTCCAACGGATCACACCTACTAAGAAAAAGTATTTTGTTTCGGTTCGACCCGTAGTCACATATGAAATAGCGGATGGGATCAATTTAGCAACATTTTTTCCCCAGGATCTTTTGCAGGAAGAGGATAATGTCCAACTTAGAGTTGTCAATTATATCCTTTATGGAAATGGCAAACCAATTCGAGGAATTTATCACACAAGCATTCAATTAGTTCGGACTTGCTTAGTATTGAATTGGGACCAAGAAAAAAAGGGTTCTATAGAGGGGGTTCATACTTCTTTTGTTGAAATAAGAACAAATGATCTAATTTGCGATTTCATAAGAATTGAGTTAGCCAAGTCCCCTATTTTGTATACCGGAAAAAGAAATTGTACGGCGGGTTCAGGATTGATTAACCATAATAAATTAGATTACACCAATATTAATCCTTTTTATTCCAAGGCAAAGATTAAATCACTTACCAAACATAAAGGAACTAGTGGTACGTTGTTGAATCGAAATAAGGACTGTCAATCTTTGAAAATTTTGTTATCATCCAACTATTCTCAAATTGGTCCATTCAATGGTTTGAAATATAACAATGTGACAAAAGAATCAATTAAAGCGGATCCTATAATTCCAATTAGGAGTTCGTTAGGCCCCTTAGGTACAGTAGTACTAAAAATTAAAAATTTTTATTCATCTTGCCGTTTAATAACTTATAATCAGATTGTGTCAAAGAAATATTTGTTACTTAACAAATTTAGTCAGACTTTCAAAGTACTTAAATATTTTTTAATAGATGAAAATAGGGGGATTTATAATCCCCATCCGTGCAGTAACATCATTTTTAATCTATTCAATTTAAATTGGCGTTTTCTCCACCACGATTTTTGTGATGAGACATACACAATTATTAGCCTTGGACAATTTTTTTGTGAAAATGTATGTCTATTCAAATACAGATCACAGAAAAAATCTGGTCAAGTTCTAATTGTTCATGTTGACTACTTAGTAATAAGATCAGCCAAGCCCTATTTGGCTACTCCAGGAGCAACGGTTCATGGTCATTATGGGGAAACCCTTCACGAGGGAGATACATTAGTTACATTTATATATGAAAAATCACGATCTGGTGACATAACGCAAGGTCTTCCAAAAGTGGAACAAGTGTTAGAAGTGCGTTCGATTGATTCAATATCGATAAATCTCAAAAAGAGGGTTAAAGGTTGGAATGAACGTATATCAAGAATTCTTGGAAGACCCTGGGGATTCTTGATTAGCACGGAACTAACCATCGCCCAAAGCCGTATCTCTTTGGTTAATAAGATCCAAAAGGTTTATCGATCCCAGGGGGTACAGATCCATAATAGACATATAGAGATTATTGTACGTCAAGTAACATCAAAAGTGTTGGTTTCAGAAGATGGAATGTCTAATGTTTTTTCACCCGGAGAACTAATCGGATTGTTGCGAGCGGAACGAGCAGGGCGTGCTTTGGATGAAGCGATCTGTTATCGAGCAATCTTATTGGGAATAACGAGGGCATCTCTTAATACTCAAAGTTTCATATCCGAAGCTAGTTTTCAAGAAACTGCTCGAGTTTTAGCAAAAGCTGCTCTACGAGGTCGTATTGACTGGTTGAAAGGCCTGAAAGAAAATGTTGTTCTGGGGGGAATTATACCTGTTGGTACCGGATTCAAAAAATTAGTGCATCCTTTAAGGCAACACAAAAACATTCATTTGGAAATCAAAAAGAAGAATTTGTTCGAAGGAAAGATGAGAGATATCTTATTTCACCATAGAGAATTTTTGAGTTCTTGCATCCCAAACAATTTCCATGAGACATTAGAACAATCATTTACACGATTTAATGATTCCTAAAAATAGACTCTTTTTTTTTTTAATTAAAATTAAATTATCTGGTCCAATTTTCTTATTTGATAATAAGGAATTAATGGTTTTGGTCGTGTATCAACGGCCAATCCTCGGTAGAATGTTCCATCGGAACAATTATTTATTTCAGATACCTCGTCTCTTTGTTTAAAAAAAAAAAAAAACAAAGACAAGTGTGGGGAAAAATGACAAGAAGATATTGGAACATTAATTTGGAAGAGATGATGGAAGCAGGAGTTCATTTTGGTCATGGTACTAGGAAATGGAATCCTAGAATGGCACCTTTCATCTCCGCAAAACGTAAAGGTATTCATATTACAAATCTTACGAGAACTGCGCGTTTTTTATCAGAGGCCTGTGATTTAGTTTTTGATGCAGCAAGTCGAGGAAAACACTTTTTAATTGTTGGTACCAAAAATAAAGCAGCTGATTCAGTAGCATCCGCTGCTACAAAGGCTCGGTGCCATTATGTTAATAAAAAATGGCTTGGTGGTATGTTAACGAATTGGTCTACTACGGAAACGAGACTTCAAAAGTTCAGGGATTTAAAAGCCGAACAAAGGATGGGGAAATTAAACTGTCTCCCCAAAAGGGATGCAGCAATGTTGAAGAGACAATTATCCACCTTGCAAACATATCTGGGTGGGATCAAATATATGACAAGGTTACCCGATATTGTAATTATCGTTGATCAGCAAGAAGAATATACGGCTCTTCGAGAATGTGTCATTTTGGGGATTCCGACGATTTGTTTAATCGATACAAATTGTGACCCAGATCTCGCGGATATTTCGATTCCAGCCAACGATGACGCTATCGCTTCAATCCGATTGATTCTTAACAAATTAGTATCCGCAATTTGTGAAGGTCGTTCTAGCTATATAAGAAATCATTAATTATGATTAATAATAAGATAAGTCAATTACTTTTTGAAACTCCATAGATTTTATCTATTTGATCGGTTACTATTCCTGGATTTCAAAAAAAAAAAAAGTACTCGGGCTGGGGATATTATGTGATTACTTAGTATCCTAAATATACGATTAATGATTAAAGTGGGTCAGTTGAGAAAGAGATGGTTGAATCAAAATAATTCTTTTTTTTTTTTAAGTTTGATTTCTGTCAGAGGACAATATGAATGTTATACCATGTTCCATTAACACACTCAAAGGGCTATATGATATATCGGGTGTAGAAGTAGGCCAACATTTATATTGGCAAATAGGAGGTTTACAAGTCCATGCCCAAGTACTTATCACTTCTTGGGTCGTAATTGCTATTTTATTAGGTTCAGTTACCATAGCCATTCGGAATCCACAAACCATTCCGGCCGACGGTCAGAATTTCTTTGAATATGTCCTTGAATTCATTCGAGACTTGAGTAAAACTCAGATTGGAGAAGAATATGGTCCTTGGGTTCCCTTTATTGGAACTATGTTCTTATTTATTTTTGTTTCTAACTGGTCAGGTGCTCTTTTACCTCGGAAAATTATACAGTTACCTCATGGGGAGTTAGCTGCGCCTACCAATGATATAAACACTACTGTTGCTTTAGCTTTACCCACGTCAGTGGCATATTTCTATGCGGGTCTTACAAAAAAAGGTTTGAGCTATTTTGGGAAATACATTCAACCAACTCCAATACTTTTACCAATTAACATCCTAGAAGATTTCACAAAACCTTTATCACTTAGTTTTCGACTTTTCGGAAATATATTGGCTGATGAATTAGTAGTTGTTGTTCTTGTTTCTTTAGTACCTTCAGTAGTTCCTATACCTGTCATGTTTCTTGGATTATTCACAAGCGGTATTCAAGCTCTTATTTTTGCAACTTTAGCCGCGGCTTATATAGGTGAATCCATGGAGGGTCATCATTGACTAGCTTTCTAAATTGTTTTTTTTTTTTCAACCTTATCCCAATTCATGTGGAGTTCCATTTAATATAATCGACTTGGCTAGGAACTATAATAGATAAAAGAATTTCTATATGGTATAGAGTCGTAGCAGGAAAGATGTACGATATTATTTAATTTAATTGTAAAAAAATCTTAGGAAAAAGAGATCGTTTAGATCTTTTTCCTAAGATTTTAGCTCATTTATTTATAGACTTCTATAATTTATAAATGGATTTTTTATTTATATTTGTTTAGTTAATTCAAATTTGAGTTAATTACAATATTACAATTTTAGAATTTGAATAAGAATTGTTATCTTTTTCCGACATAAGATTAAATAAAAAGCTAACTAGGAAAATGAAACTGGGCATATGTAATAAATAGTTATAAGTCTGTCTAGCCCCCGTATAGTATATGGTAAAAAAAAAAAAAAAAGAATTCTAGAATCATATTCAATAGGCGGTTTACATTATGGAATAAACAAATGTATATGTGATATTAGAAATTCACTAGTTATAGTCAGGCTCTTATCTTATATAATATTTTAATTTTATTTTTCATTTCGCAGCTCACTGCACTTAGATGGGATTCCAATAGAAAGTCCTTCTGCTTTGTCTGTGATTGGGGATTGAACAAGTAAACAGATGAACTCTGAACTCAAGAATGTAGAAGAGTAAAAAATGAAGAATTGAGTGAAAAATAGGTTTAGAATAAAGAGATGCAATAACTAGAACCCTATGCATATAGATTTACAAAAACTCCATCATGTATAAGAACTAAAAGCAAGATTTCGAAGTATTTCTGATGATTAATTGGTTGATTGTATCATTAACCATTTCTTTTTTTTTTGTGCGAGGAGCTTAGCTTACCATGAATCCACTGATTTCTGCCGCTTCTGTTATTGCTGCTGGATTGGCCGTAGGGCTTGCTTCTATTGGACCTGGGGTCGGTCAAGGTACTGCTGCGGGTCAAGCTGTAGAAGGTATTGCGAGACAGCCAGAAGCAGAGGGTAAAATACGAGGTACTTTATTGCTAAGTCTGGCTTTTATGGAAGCTTTAACAATTTATGGACTGGTCGTGGCATTAGCACTTTTATTTGCGAATCCATTTGTTTAATTCTATAAGAAAAAGTACGTAATGTACTTTTTTTGACTTAGACTTGTCATTTGCTTCTTCAAATTATATCAACATTTCACTCTAACAATTACTTATTCGTTGAGAGAATACCTCCGGGAAGGACTTATTTTAGGATTAGTAATTAGCAGATCCTCTCGTTTTCTTCCTTCCCGTTTTTAGTTCTTAGTATAATGGAAACCTTTTTAGGATGCGTTGCAACGCAACAAACGAGGTATTTCGCAATTGACATAATACCGAGAACCTAACCCAATAAGTATCTTCTTGGAAACTTTAACTTTAATTAGAATAAAGATAAATAATTAAAAAAAAAAAATAATAAATAAAAAAATTCTCAAATAAATTAATAGATTTAATCTATAATCTATTCCCATTAAAGAATCCCATAAAAAAAAGAAATCAACAAAAAAAAGGAGAGGGCAAACAAAAAGAACTCTGTTCTTTGTTAGTCCTATCTATAAGAGGAGAGTATATGAAAAGTGTAACCGATTCTTTCGTTTCCTTGGGCCACTGGCCATACGCTGGGGGTTTGGGGTTTAATACCGATATTTTAGCAACAAATCCAATAAATCTAAGCGTAGTACTTGGTGTATTAATTTATTTTGGAAAGGGAGTGTGTGCGAGTTGTGTATTTCAAAAATAGGTTGGATCCGACCGACTGCACTTTATTTTTTTATTTATTTTTTTTTTTTTAATAGGAGTAGGATGAAAAAAAAATAGAAAATGTGCATGATCTCGACGAATTACTTCTGAATAAATTAAGAAATCATATGTAAGAACCATAGCATTTCGTAATTCATTGGTAAATTTACTTTGATTCTCTATCAACCAATAATGTGGGACCATTAACATGGTTAAAGCTAAACTGTTTGAAGTCCAGGCACAACAAACATGGTACTCTTTCTACCACTATGTTAGTACTAAGATGGTTTAAAAATAAAAAATGCATAGTTGGTAATTTATCCGATATAGAACACTCATATCGATAAAATAATTGGAACCATTTCCTAAGGAAAAAGGCACCCCTTTTTTATCCAATGCTGAATCGACAACCTATGTATAGAATGAGAATTTTTGGATTTGATGAATATTGAAGGAATATTTAATAAATAAAGAAAAGACTAAATCTATAAATGAAATTAAAAAATATAATAAATATAATAATAAAAAAAATAATAAATTATAAAACAAAAAAAAACATAACAAACATAACAAATACAAATAAAAAATAAAGAAACAACTTTGCTGACAATTAGAGATTTTTTGTCTGGTCAGAAGAGTCCTCCAAATATACTCTGGTCTTGTATAAGATAAATTTTGATATCTTTGAATACGAACAGAAAAGAGAAGAGAGGGTAGGCTCATTACATTAAAATATATGGAATGCCCATAAATTAAAAAATGAAGCGTGAGAGCCAAATGAATCGAAAGGTTCATGTTTGGTTCGGGAAGAGATCGTGTAAGTTGTGAAATTTATGGTAACAAAATCTACTTTCATTAAATGATTTATTAGATAATCGAAAACAGAGGATCTTGAGTACTATTCGAAATTCAGAAGAATTACGTAGAGGAGCTATTGAGCAGCTCGAAAAAGCCCGGGCGCGCTTCCGTAAAGTGGAAACGGAAGCAAATGAATATCGAGTGAATGGATACTCCGAGATAGAACGAGAAAAAGAAAATTTGATTAATGCCACTTGTGATAGTTTGGAACGATTAGAAAATTACAAAAATGAAACCCTTCATTTTGAACAACAAAGAGCGATTAATCAAGTCCGACAACGAGTTTTCCAACAAGCCTTACAAGGAGCTCTAGGTACTCTGAATAGTTGTTTGAATAGTGAGTTACATTTTCGTACCATCAGTGCTAATATTGGCATTCTCGGGGCTATGGAAGAATAGTCCTTCTACTTTAGTTTAGAATTTAGAGTTTAGAATTTAGGCATTATTTTTTTCCTTTGTTTCCGAAAAAGAATTAAGAGACGCTAATGGTAACCATTCGAGCCGACGAAATTAGTAATATTATCCGTGAACGTATTGAACAATATAATAGAGAAGTTAAGGTTGTGAATACTGGCACCGTACTTCAAGTGGGTGACGGCATTGCTCGTATTCATGGTCTTGATGAAGTAATGGCAGGTGAATTAGTAGAATTGGAAGAGGGTACTATAGGTATTGCTTTGAATTTGGAATCAAA